ACTTATTGTATTGTATTAGTAGACGAGATTTTACGAAAAAGGTTCTTGAAAAGGTTCTTGATAGGATAAAAATTTCTTTTTTCAATTTTTTCAGTGCGAATTTTACACAACATGGGGAAATCACTATTTCGAATTGAAAATTGATATTTCTAATTCAAAAGAAAAAAAAGCTCTATCATATATAATGAACTGCTACTCTAGGTTCTCACAAAAGAGAATCGTTTGTTTCAATATTCACTCATTGTTCGTTAATAACCCTAGTGATTGTATCTAGTATGCGTATTCTGATAGGAAATAAAATATTCAATTGATTTTTCATCGAATGACTATTCATCTACTGTACTTTCATGGAAATAGAGGCAAGAAAGCTCTATGGAAAAATCATGGTTCAATTTGATCTTGTCTAAGGGGGAATTAGAATACAGATGTGGGCTAAGTAAATCAATGGATAGCCGCCTTGGTCCTGTTGAAAATACTACTGTAAACGAAGACCCGACTAGAAATGATACGGATAAAAACATTCATGATTGTAGTGACAGCTCTAGTTATTACAGTAAAGTTGATCATTTAGTTGACGTCAAAGACATTCGGAATTTCATTTCTGATGACACCTTTTTAATTAGGGATAGTAATCAGGACCGTTATTCCATATATTTTGATAGTGAAAATCAAATTTTTGAGCTTAACAATGATCATTCTTTTTTGAGTGAACTAGAAAGTTTTTTTTATAGTTATCATAATTCTAGTTATATGAATAATGGATCGAAAAATGATGAGCCCCACTATCATTTTAACTTGTATGATAATGATACTAACTATGGTTGGAATAATCACATTAATAGTTGTATTGACTCTTATCTTCGTTCTCAAATCTGTATTGATAGTTCCATTTTAAGTGGTAGTGACAATTCCAATGATAATTATATTTATAATTACATTTGCGGCGAAGGTGGAAATAGTAGTGAAGGCAAGAATTTCGATATAATAACTCGTGAAAATGGTAATGATTTAACTCTAAAAGAAAGTTCTAATGATCTCGATCTATACAAAGATTTGTGGGTTCAATGCGAATGCGAAAATTGTTATGGAGTAAATTATAAGAAATCGCTTAATTCAAAAATGAATATTTGTGAACAATGTGGATATCATTTGAAAATGAGGAGTTCAGATAGAATCGAACTTTCGATTGATCCAGGCACTTGGGGTCCTATGGATGAAGACATGATCTCTCTGGATCCCATTGAATTTCAGTCTGAAGAAGAGCTTTATAAAGATCGTATTGATTTTTATCAAAGAAAGACAGGATTAACTGAGGCTATTCAAACAGGCACGGGTCAACTAAACGGTATTCCTATAGCAATCGGGGTTATGGATTTTCAGTTTATGGGGGGGAGTATGGGATCCGTAGTAGGCGAGAAAATCACCCGTTTGATCGAATATGCTACCAATAATTTTTTACCTCTTATTCTAGTGTGTGCTTCCGGAGGAGCACGCATGCAAGAAGGAAGTTTGAGCTTGATGCAAATGGCTAAAATATCTTCCGCTTTATATGATTATCAATCAAATAAAAAGTTATTTTATGTATCAATTCTTACATCTCCTACTACTGGTGGAGTGACCGCGAGTTTTGGTATGTTGGGGGATATCATTATTGCTGAACCCAATGCCTATATTGCATTTGCGGGTAAAAGAGTAATTGAGCAAACATTGAATAAAACAATACCGGAAGGTTCACAGGCGGCTGAATATTTATTCCATAAGGGTTTATTTGATCCAATCGTACCACGTAATCCTTTAAAAGGTGTTCTGAGTGAGTTAGTTCAGCTCCACGGTTTTTTTCCTTTGAATCAAAATTCAATCAAGTAGAGTCTTAAGTGAAATTTTTTTATTTGTAGTGAAAAGGTAGTTAGTTAGTTTATCAGAATCAAAGTCAAAGCCCGCGTAATGGGCTTTGACTTTGTGACAAAAAAGGAATTGTCGAAAAACAAATTATGTGGATAATTATTATTATCATTATCCGATATTACTAATGAGGAAACCTCTAGCAACAAGATAAAAAGCGAATTTTTCCTTTTGTGAAATGAAATTCGAATTTGGAGAGACAAATAAAACGAATTTTATGTTCCTCTATCGCGTATGTATATAATTTTAATAGAGAAAAAATAGAATAGAAATATAGAGTTTTGCATCTTTCTATATCTCCCGAAAATTCTATTTTTACTAATAATCCCTGTTCTTGGATCGGATTGTAACGAATCGAATCTTTCGACAATTTGTAATAAACTCTTTCTTTATTAAATTCAAAAATTCAAATTATAAGACAAGAACAATAGAATAATAAGAAAAGTAAGAATAAAGTAAGATAATAAAGAAAGTGGATTATCTTATCATATACACCTATTTTATTTGATTTATAAAGATGGGCAAGTCCTTTTATTTAATTCTACATTCCTTGCACTTATTAGATATCTATTAGATATATAGACTCGCTTAGATATACTTAGTATTTAGATATAATTAGTATAATATACGAATTATAATATAATCGTTATAAGATATATTTATAACTAAACAATATAACAATAACAGGTACAAATATTAAATTGAGGTACCCATTTTATGACAACTTTCAGCAGTTTTCCCTCTATTTTTGTGCCTTTAGTGGGCCTAGTATTTCCGGCAATTGCAATGGCTTCTTTATCTTTGTATGTTCAAAAAACTAAGATTTTTTAGATTCGATGGGACCAAGACCAAATCTTATCTATTTTTTTTCAAGACTTAGATGTCATGGATACCTATTTAGTAGAATATTGTATAACATCCGGCTTACCCGAACCAAACATAAATGAAAAAGCCCCTCTTATGCATACGTAAACATGGTATAGGGTTAAATGAATTATAGCAAGTGGATCGGTACCGAACGGATGTATGAAATTAAAGTCTATATATCTAGTAGATCCGTATAGGCGATCATATAAAGGGGATGATTTTAGATCGAAGCAATTTGATGAATTCCTTCTAAAAGTTCATATCAAAATAGTACTAGTTGATGAGAGTTACTTCGGAAACAAAAAAAGTAAAGTCGAATTTTTTTGGTTATTCTCTCAATTCGAATAAAATGCAACTGGATCTAGTATGTATGAGTTGGCGATCAGAATCTATATGGATAGAATTTATAGTGGGATCTCGAAAAACAAGCAATTTCTGCTGGGCCTTTATCCTTTTTTTTGGTTCATTAGGGTTTTTATTAGTTGGAACTTCTAGTTATCTTGGTAGGAATTTGATATCTTTATTTCCGTCTCAGCAAATAGTTTTTTTTCCACAAGGAATCGTGATGTCTTTCTATGGGATCGCAGGCCTCTTTATTAGTTCCTATTTGTGGTGCACGATTTTTTGGAATGTAGGCAGTGGTTATGATCGATTCGATAGAAAGGAGGGAATAGTATGTATTTTTCGTTGGGGTTTTCCTGGAAAAAATCGTCGCATCTTTCTACGATTCCTTATGAAAGATATTCAGTCCATCAGAATAGAAGTTAAAGAGGGTATTTATGCTCGTCGTGTCCTTTATATGGAAATCAGAGGCCAGGGGGCCGTTCCCTTGACTCGTACTGATGAGAATTTGACTCCGCGCGAAATTGAACAAAAAGCTGCTGAATTGGCCTATTTTTTGCGTGTACCGATTGAAGTCTTTTGAAATGAATTGCAGAATAAAAGCTTTCTCGCCGGGAGGAAAAAGCTCAATCCAAGAATCCTCTTTTTTCTATAGCAGAACTAAACTGAAGTTTCTTCAGAATGCCCATTCAAACCAAAGCGGACGTATACGGAAGAGTCATAACATAAAAAAACAGTTTTTTTTGTCCACAAAAATAGTTTTTTATGCGTCTGTAAATGGAAAACCGCTCAACTTAATTCAGTAACAAAATAAGCAAGAAATCGAAATACTTGATTCATCTCATATATCAAAGTATTTCGAAATAAAGACTTTCGCTTTTTATTTTCAATATTTGGAGTTGATACGTTAGATACAGATAGATCATATCTTGTAAATTTTCTCCACTTTTCTTTTCTCAATCGGCCCCTCCCCTTTTATCCTTTCTTTTGTGCTCCTTAAGAACTAAAGAACTAAACAAGTGGATTTGTTTCTTATAACATAATGATAAACGTAATGATAACTTTTCTGTCTTTTTTTGTCACTCATTTTTGATCAGCATAATATTTTTCCTAATTTCTTTTTTCAATTAGTGCTGGACTCTAGACTATATATAGTTTAGATAACCCGCGAAAATTTTCGACATATTTGATTGCGATCTTGATATAGACAAGGCGCTCCTTCGTCTCAAAATCTGAATAGAACAATCTTTATTATTTCAAGCGGTTCTTTCGGGCAGTTATCAAAAGAGGGCAATTGCTTCGAATTTGATCAATTGAGATATCTGGAAACAATAACAATATCACAATAATATATATTTCATTCGAATTTAAAGTGGATTCTTATTTTCTATATTCTGTATTCTTTTTAGATTCAATTAGATTCAAGGGCTAAGCACTGAATCAAAAAAAAACAGAGAATAGATTCATGGTCCCCTACTTTATAATAATAATATAATGAAAGGCATGCTTGATAGAAACATTAGATCACATAAAGTCAACGAATGAGGTGGGTTCATTAACAACTCACAGATGAAAAAATGGCAAAAAAGAAAGCATTCACTCCCCTTCTATATCTTGCATCTATAGTATTTTTGCCCTGGTGGATCTCTCTCTCATTTAATAAAAGTCTGAAATCTTGGATTACTAATTGGTGGGATACTAGGCAATCCGAAACTTTTTTGAATGATATTCAAGAAAAGAGTATTCTAGAACAATTCATAGAAGTAGAGGAACTCTTCCTGTTGGACGAAATGATAAAAGAATACCCGGAAACACATCTACAAAAGCTTCGTATAGGAATCCAAAAAGAAACGATCCAATTGATCAAGCTGCACAATGAGGATCATATCCATACGATTTTGCACTTCTCGACCAATCTAATCTGTTTCATTATTCTAAGTGGTTATTCTATTTTGGGGAATGAAGAACTTCTTATTCTTAACTCTTGGGTTCAAGAATTCCTATCTAATTTAAGCGACACAATAAAAGCTTTTTCTATTCTTTTATTAACAGATTTATGTATAGGATTTCATTCGCCCCACGGTTGGGAACTAATGATTGGCTCTATCTACAAAGATTTTGGATTTGCTCATAATGATCAAATTATATCTGGTCTTGTTTCTACCTTTCCAGTCATTCTAGATACAATTTTTAAATATTGGATCTTTCGTTATTTAAATCGTGTATCTCCGTCACTTGTAGTTATTTATCATTCAATGAATGACTGAAAAATGATTCACGGATTCAATTATAATCTTTCTTACTTTCGAGATAAGCAAAGCATGCAAAGTCGTACTTACTTTACTCTTTCTACCCATCAGGAGAATACAATTTCTTCTCTCTTTCAGTCATTTTTTTTTAAGTTTTCAGTAAAAGTAAATAGCAGAATCGTGGCTAGGGAACTATACTAGTGACCTACCTAATTTTATTGTAGAAATTTTCGGGATCAATGATTGGACCATGCAAACTAGAAATACTTTTTCTTGGATAAAGGAGGAGATTACTCGATCCATTTCCGTATCGCTCATGATCTATATAATAACCGGGGCTTCCATTTCAAATGCATATCCCATTTTTGCGCAGCAGGGGTATGAAAATCCACGAGAAGCAACTGGGCGTATTGTATGTGCCAATTGCCATTTAGCGAATAAACCCGTGGATATTGAGGTTCCACAAGCGGTACTTCCTGATACTGTATTTGAAGCGGTTGTTAGAATTCCTTATGATATGCAACTGAAACAAGTTCTTGCTAATGGTAAGAAAGGGGCTTTGAATGTGGGTGCTGTTCTTATTTTACCAGAGGGGTTTGAGTTAGCCCCGCCTGATCGTATTTCGCCCGAGATGAAAGAAAAGATAGGCAATCTGTCTTTTCAGAACTACCGCCCCACTAAGAAAAATATTCTTGTGATAGGTCCTGTTCCTGGTAAAAAATATAGTGAAATCACCTTTCCTATTCTTTCCCCAGACCCTGCTAGTAATAAGGATGTTCATTTCTTAAAATATCCCATATACGTAGGCGGAAACAGGGGAAGGGGCCAGATTTATCCCGACGGGAACAAAAGTAACAATACTGTTTATAATGCTACGGCAACAGGTATAGTAAGCAAAATCATACGAAAAGAAAAAGGGGGGTACGAAATAACCATAACGGATGCCTTGGATGGACATCAAGTGGTTGATATTATCCCCCCAGGACCAGAACTTCTTGTTTCAGAGGGTGAATCTATCAAACTCGATCAACCATTAACAATTAATCCTAATGTGGGTGGATTTGGTCAGGGGGATGCAGAAATAGTACTTCAAGACCCACTACGGGTCCAAGGTCTTTTGTTCTTCTTGGCATCTATTGTTTTTGCACAAATCTTTTTGGTTCTTAAAAAGAAACAGTTTGAGAAGGTTCAAGTGTCCGAAATGAATTTCTAGATCTGTGGATTTATCAACATCAAATTTGTAAAAAAGAACAAATTCTTCCTGGCAATTAGGTTAGGTATAATGAAAAAAGGATGAAAAGTCTTTTGCTTGTTTCTATTCTTTCTCTAGGAATTGCTTTTACCGCATTCAAAACAAAATATGTATATTGTGAAGAAGACTATTTGTCTTTACCTCTTTTTTTTTCTTTTTTCAATCTAAATTGGACTAAATTGGGGGGGTGTAATTATATTCCTATTGTCAGTGTCAGATTTAAATGTTACAGAATAGGTTTTGTTTTCTAAATTCAATTTGAGTAGATACTAAACATAAGATAAGTAAGTGGAGAATAGAAAGGAAGGATAAATGAGGGGAACAAATAATTACAGGGAGTATTCTTCGTCTTTCTAGCCTTCGACACAAGAAAAGGAATTTTACACACCCTTTTCTTGTGTCGAAATAATAACAATTCCGGGACCCGTTCGTCAAAGATTTATATTCTTAGTTTCGATTTTTCCAGATTTTTCAGAACCCTTTATTTTTTCGATTTACTTATAATAGAATAAGTAATAAGGATAATATAATAAGTATAAAATAAGTCGAAATAAGTATAATATACTAAGTAATGGACAACCAAAAAAAAGAGAAGGAATCCTTACCGATTTTTTTTGATAAAATAGAATCAAGGCGATAAACTTATAAAATAATTTCAAACTTTGATGAAATACTAAAATAAATCGAGTAAGGTTAGACTAGTCTAGAAAAGGTTTGATTGATATCTGGTCGACAGAAAAAAAAATAAATATTAAATATATATTGTATTGTGTCATCTAATTGAGTGATTCCTTTTTTTCTTCTAACCTTGAAAGTATCGATAGATACTATCGAAGAGCAGATGCTATGAATCAATTAATTGAAATTGAGTTCATTTTTCAAAAAAAT